TTGAATCTGACTAAATCCAGGTATTGTGGACATTCCCTCATTTCCATTCCGGAGCATCTTAATCTTAAGTTTCCTGTTTATCGAAAAAATCCCATTATTGACTCACTATTCATCGAACCATACGGATCGATCTAGCAATGATGGAATGTATATTCTGTTTACTGAATCACATGAAATTTCAGCCAACTCCATATATGTAATGTAATGTATTTCATACGTATGAACGGAAACGAGACGGAGGAATGAAGAGCATTTTCGACGCAAGTTCGAATTTGCGACAAGTACAAATGGAAATGAATTGATAAAACATTCCTGGAAAAAAGATTCTATCACTTCCACTTATGGAGTCTTGTATAGAATATACAAATTGATCCAATTTCTACCTATTATTATGATATTACGATCAGATTGGGTACCAAAAAAATAAATGGATTCAGGATTAAATCTGCTCTTTATGAATGAGATAAAGACAGAATAATCAGGAGCAGTATAGAATTTCCTTTTTTTAGCACACTTTAATGTTCAAAAAAGAATTCGTGGATTCTTTTTGGTAGTAGAATTTATAGATAGAATACGATTGAATTGCGTAATAGTAATAGGAGTAGTATTTATTAAGTACATGCCGATATACCTATCCGCATATCGCATCTTTTATCGTAATTTTACTTGTGGCAACAGAAGTCAGGTCGCACTATATCATAATTCCTATTTTCTATTCAAAATATTCAATGAAAAATTGAAGCACGATAATTCTCTATAGGGATATGTACATAAGAAAAAGACACAATTCGGTATCTGTGTAACAATTTCTGTTCTGGGGTTTACATATACACATATATTTTGTTATAATTGAAATTGAAAAGGATTGATTATTGAAAATAATTGATACTGATTAGTCGTAAATCAATTTGATTTTGTTATACCATTAAAGAAACACAATTTGAGATACAAATTTAAGAACCGTTCACTAATTCTAAAGTAAAAATAGTTAATGGTTCCAATTTTCCCTGAATTTTTCGGTCTGTGACCGGAAATCTATTTTTTCTCTTTTCAATAGAAGGAGAAGGGAAGTTTTTAAGCAGTGTGTCTTTTGAGATACAATCAATCGAAGAGAATAATCTAAACTGGATCCAATAAAAAATAGGGATTAATTTTTGAAAAGGGATAAGTACAATGGGATTCAAGATAAAAAATTAGTAATAGAATATGGATGGATAAAAATATTGTCCATTTTGGATCATATTTGGCGGCATGGCCAAGTGGTAAGGCGGGGGACTGCAAATCCTTTATCCCCAGTTCAAATCCGGGTGTCGCCTGATCAACAAAAGACTTGAAATTTCTTATTCTGCTGATCTAACTCGACAAATTCTTGCCCCGCAAGAAGCAGAGGCAAACGACTAGGCCTGTCGTGTCGATACTTGATTTTTAGAATCCATAATTCTATAAAAAAACTGTAAATTTTTTTTTTCTCAAAATCTGGGTTCTGGGTACCGGTCTAAACCGGTACCAATAGGTATGAAGTAACCCTTACTTATTAATGATTGACTCTCACTATTTATTTGATTTATGATATCAATTGAATCAAATAAATAGTGAGAGTCAATTCTGGGATTCAGAACTACGAAAGTAAGAGGTCGGAAATCTTAGTATCCAAAGGTTCCTAAAGGACACTCCATTTTTGCTCCTAGGATTGAAGAAGAGATTATACGAAAGACTATCAAGACTTCCTAATTATCTTACACTACCTATACTAAATACTAAAATAGTGTCTACTGACTCTGTCTGGAATTAGATTGAATAGAATAGGCTGATGGATGGGAAATCAATTTAGAAGTTGTGGAAAGGACTGAAGATACTTTGTATCCAGCCTCACGAGAGGCTTTGAGTACTCAAACATTCAATCAACATGGTTGGGCGGCTCTTATTTATAGAGTAAAAAGAAAAGTTGAAAAAAAAAAATTCTTTGCCCGTGTAGGGGATTACAAAAAAAAGAATGTATGTAATAATGGTGGTGGTGTCTTACCATTCCATTCTTTCACAGAAAGAAAGACGTAAGCCTTAGATCAAATAAAATAGAGGTATCTGGTAGATGGTTATCTATCTTGATGGTATATTTTGACGTCTTTTGCTTATGAAAGAAAGGTAACAAACAATAGGTCTTACTATTTCTACATGCTCCATTAGGAGCATTCCTTTGCTATTTCCAAATAAAAGGTGTGTGTATCGTATTTGTGCTTAATGCTTCCCGATTCTACCAGAAATTTTCTAATATAGGAACTTGTTACGAGTGGATTCATTGGATTAGTTCATCAATAGCCTTAAGTCAGAATACTATTTTCTTTTGACTCTGCACCATTGATTCCACTATGATTATTGATCAATAATCAATAATGAAATAATTCCTTCATAGAGATAGGAGACATAATTCACATGGATATAGTAAGTCTCACTTGGGCTGCTTTAATGGTAGTCTTTACATTTTCCCTCTCACTCGTAGTATGGGGAAGAAGTGGACTCTAGGGGTACTACTAATTGAATAATCGATTGAGTGATCGAATTGTATCAATCGTTTAATTGATCGTTTTGCGAAACTAAAAAAAAAAAAAAAGATTCCTTGGTTTCGTTTTCTTTTATTTTTCTTTTTTTTTTTTTTATATAGTTAATATATGCCCATACCCATACTATTTTTCCTCCATTAATTCTTTCGATGGATCTCGGGACTTATATATATATATATTTAGTTTATTTTTATTATATATAAATAAATATATATTATATATAAATCTAATTATTAATATAAATCTATATATTAAGTTATAAGTTATAAGAAGCCTAGGAATTAGAAGAGTTGGCCTTGGATTATTTTGGATTGATCTAAACCCATACAAGTAGATGTAGCGAAAAAAAAAAGAAATAGAATTAGACTGCTATTTCGATGTATATGTATTAGATGTACATCTAATACATGTACATATTGTAAATTGATCTATATCTATATAAAACCATATCTGTATACAACTTTATATGATAAAATTTATATGATCATACTATATATGATCATACTATTTATATGATAATAAATTTATATGATAAAAATATACAATACTATCTAGTGTGGTAGAAAGAACTATATTATATATAGTTATAGTTCTTTCTACCACACTATCTCAGATACTTATGATTCCAGCCAAATCGTTTCATTTAAAACTTGGAGTTTTAATCCCTTTCTTTTATTTCTTCAATCATTGATAAGAACTAATAATCCAACCAAGTTTCAGTTAAATTAATCATTTTGACTGACTGTTTTTACGTAGATGATAAGTAAAAAAGCAGTAGGAACTAGAATGAACAGTGCAGTAGCAATAAATGCGAGAATATTGACTTCCATAATCTCATTGTTTTTTTTACTTCGCAATAACTCGGGATCTAATCCCATAGAGATAAGAAATTTTACTCCTGTCAAAGAAATTTTACTCCTGTCAATTCAATGGGATGAATTGAATTCTGATGATACTGAATCGGATCAATATTATGAATAACAATATCTGATCTATCAAATCGATTCATCGTCGAGAATTGAATAGTATAACATAAGAAAATCTTTTATTTTATCCATACTAAATCCGAAATGGGATTCTTTATTGGATCAGGAATTCCATTGAATTTTTCATCCCTTTTTCCACTTTTTTCTTTTCCATAACCTACTGTCTTTGTCTTCCTTATACAACTCTCTTTCCTTATACTTATACTTATACATACAATTATGAGATATTATATGACCGGTATTCTATGGGTCACACAGATCCAAACAGTAGAAGTGAGATGGAAAAAAGGACGGGTGTTAAGTAGAAAGGATCTAATATTCCAACAAATTTACTAAAAAGGGGCGTTGCTTGGTCTTTTATTTTATTAGTATAGTATCTCTTCTTCTTTCTTGGATTGAGACTAGAACACATACATCAAAAATTCAGTGTGCAATTTGCATGAGAATAGATAGATTGTTTCCAATTAGTCATTGAGGATACACAAACAAAGTCGAGGTAATTATGTTAAGTTCATTGTGTATCGTACAATAAACGAATACAATTTGTGTATGTACTCTCGGTAAAAATAGGGGAACTCTATTCCATTTCATTGTTCAAGAACAATTGAAAAAGAAAGTCAGACGAGTATGGTATCTATTAAAATACTGAATATAGTAATGCCACCGATTGTACCAACTTACATATGTCTCCCCTTATCAATCGGTATTAGTGAAAGAAATTGAAATTCCCGTACTTGTCTGATGATAAATGCGAAACGAAAAACAAAAGAAATAAGGATCCCCGCTGGGGATTAGATCTTGCTACCTGTCCCCCCTTTCACAGAAAATGGGGAGATGAATTGATAAATTTATCGGATCCTAGTTCGGGACTGACGGGGCTCGAACCCGTAGCTTCCGCCTTGACAGGGCGGTGCTCTGACCGATTGAACTACAATCCCAGCAAGGTGTATGGCATACATATTCTTACTAGTTTGATAAGAACATTCTATTCGTTGTGTTGTAACAGAAACACGAATGATATACTGAATATCCACATGGATATGGAATATAGTGAGAGCGACACAGATTACTAGTAACGAGTGGTTATTTTATTGCCAAAAAAATAGATAATCAATTTCTCAATGAGAAAAAGAACTATTTTTATTTTTATGATACTTAATCTTAATTAAGTATCATTAATCTAGATCGTTAGAAAAATCAGAACGAATGAGAAAAACATGGATAGAGAAAAAATGGACTCTTTCTCTTCATTTCTACGGATCAGGCATTTCTGTTTCTGGAGGACAAATTGGTTATTTCATATTCATGGAGCAACGAATTATTGGGCCGAGCTGGATTTGAACCAGCGTAGACATATCATCAACGAATTTACAGTCCGTCCCCATTAACCGCTCGGGCATCGACCCAGGAAGAATTAATTCTAGATTTATTGATAATCTACGATCAACTTCCTCTC